AGCAAGAGGCGGAATACCACAAAGAGAAAGTGTACCTAATAAGAAAGTAGTTCTTGTAATTGGAACATATCTTGTTAAACCGCCCATAAGAACCATATTCTGACTTTTATCGGGTGAATATCCAACAATAGGTTCCATAGAATTAATAATGGATCCGGATCCCAAAAACAATAAAGCTTTAGAATAGGCATGAGTTATTAAATGGAATAAGGCAGCTCGATAAGAACCTATACCTAGAGCTAACATAATATAACCCAGTTGAGACATTGTGGAATAGGCTAAACTTCTTTTAATATCTCTTTGAGCGAGAGCCAAAGTAGCTCCTAATAGTACTGTTATTATGCCTATTAAAGAAACGAAATTCATTATGTAAGGTATAACTCTGAAAAGAGGAAGAAGCCGAGCTACAAGAAAAATTCCCGCTGCTACCATGGTAGCAGCGTGTATAAGAGCCGAAATAGGGGTGGGCCCCTCCATAGCATCAGGTAACCATATGTGAAGAGGGAATTGTGCAGATTTAGCAATTGCGCCGACGAATAATAAAAAGGCGCAGAGAGTAACAAATGTAGAATTAACCCCATTACTATGAATCAAGTTATTAACTATTTTGAACAAATCCCGAAATTCTAAACTGCCAGTTATCCAATAAAAAGCTAAGATTCCTAATAATAAACCAAAGTCTCCTACACGATTAGTTATAAAGGCTTTTTGGCAAGCACTTGCTGCAACCGGTCGTGTAAACCAAAAACCTATTAATAAATATGAACACATTCCCACGAGTTCCCAAAAAATATAAATTTGTATCAAATTGGAACTAGTAACTAATCCCAACATGGAAGTATTAGAAAAACTCATATAAGCAAAAAATCTAAAATATCCTTGATCATGAGACATATAATTGTCACTATAAATAAGAACCATGATTCCAACAGTAGTAATTAGTATTAACATAATAGAAGTAAGTGGATCGATCAAGTGTCCAAACTCTAAGGAAAAATCATTATTGATAGTCCAAGACCATAAATATTGATAGATAAAACTTCCATTTATTTGCTGAATAGACAGACTGGCCGAAAAGGCCATAGTTATACTTAGCAGTAAAACACTAGTAAAACCCCACATACGACGAATATTTTTTGTTGCTGTAGGAATAAACAGAAGTCCAAATCCTATTGACATAGTAACTGTAAGTGAAAGAAAGGGTATTATCCATGCGTATTGATATGTTTGTTCCATAAAAAAATATTTGTTTTTTTATTGTTATAAATTTAATTGTTTAAAATCCACCAACCAAAAGAACAATAATAAAAGAAATCAACAAAAAAAATAAAAAAAAATTATTATCTATTTCATTTAGCCCTAGATAGATATGTGATATGGCATAGGTATATATACATGGATACGTATAGATAATTCATAATCTTTTGGTCTATTTTGTATATATGTATATATTTATTTTTACATATTTCCATATATATTATATAATTAGATAGAATTATATTTATATTATTATGATATGTTTTACAGGTTTTGAACAAAGTATTTATTATCCATGGGATAAGTATGGATAATGACGAAAAAACGATCTAAATATATGTCTTTCACATACAATAATAAAAATTAGTATTTTGTTTTTGAATGGCGGTTCCAAAAAAACGTATTTCTCGATCAAAAAAACGTATTCGTAGAAATATTTGGAAGAAGAAGGGATATTTAACGGCAGTAAAAGCTCTTTCTTTAGCTAAATCGGTTTCCACTGGGCATTCAAAAAGTTTTTTTGTGCAACAAACAAGTAATAAAATTTTGGAATAATCTAAATCGACATACCATTAAGAACTTATTAATATCAATATTAGTTAGAACTAACTGCTGTGGCGTGTTATATAGTAAATAATAATTCTTATGTTTACTGGCCTCTTAGTATAGTACTAAGTATTCTAATTTTTCTCTATCAATTAAATATTCTATTGTGAAAATTTAATTGATAGAGAAAAAGTTTTTTGTTATATGCCTAGCCCAAAACCTAATTAGAAGTATAGTTACTAGATAGTATTTATAAGAAATTACGAAGAGTATTATTAATGATACTAAGATATCGAAATTATTAGAAAAATGCCTCGAATAAAATTACGATAAATATGACATTAATTTTTTTAATTAATCTTTTTAATTTTCAATACATTAATTAAAAAATCATCTAAAAATAAAAAAAGGATGATTTTTAGTTCTATAACTCGACTCGGAACAAAACTATTTAGTTCTGACTGTTTTGGTATAACTCCATTTTTACATTCTAAACTAGATACATGAAAGTTGATTCTTAAAGCTAAACCCTACGGCGATACTTAGTAAACATTCAAATCTTAATTTAAATAAGTCTTTATTTCATCGGTTCTAATGTTTACTAACTATATTGAATCCTTGAATCTTGACCATTCAACATGAATTGACTATTATTTATTAATATTTCAAATAAGCCGCCATGGTGAAATTGGTAGACACGCTGTTCTTAGGAAGCAGTGCTAGAGCATCTCGGTTCGAGTCCGAGTGGCGGCATCCCCTAAAAGGGACACAGCGGATCCTATAATATATTTAATTCTCGATTTGAATTCTATAATGGAGAACCCCCGCCCTTTTTATGATATTTGCAACTTTAGAACATATATTAACTCATATCTCTTTTTCGATTATTTCAATTGTGATTACGATTCATTTTATGACCTTATTAGTCCACGAAATCGTAGAATTACGCAATTCATCGGAAAGAGGTATGATAGCTACCTTTTTATCTATAACAGGATTATTAGTTATTCGTTGGATTTATTCGGGTCATTCCCCATTAAGTAATTTATATGAGTCATTAATCTTCCTTTCATGGAGTTTCTCCATTATTCATATGATTCCTAAAATACGAAATAATAAAAATTATTTAAGCGTAATAACCGCGCCAAGTGCTATTTTTACCCAAGGTTTCGCCACGTCGGGTCTTTCAACCGAAATGCATCAATCCGCTATATTAGTACCCGCTCTACAATCTCAGTGGTTAATGATGCACGTAAGTATGATGCTATTAAGCTATGCAGCTCTTTTATGTGGATCATTATTATCAGTCGCTCTTTTAGTCGTTACATTTCGAAAAAACATCGATATGTTTTTTAAAAGCAAGAATTTAGTAATTAAATCATTTATCGTTGGCGAAGTCGAATATTTGAATGATAAAAGAAGTGTTTTTAAAAACACTTCTTTTATTTCATTTCGAAATTATTACAAATATCAATTGACTCAGCGTTTAGATTATTGGAGTTATCGTGTCATTAGTTTAGGCTTTACCTTTTTAACCATAGGCATTCTTTCTGGAGCAGTATGGGCTAATGAGGCTTGGGGATCTTATTGGAATTGGGACCCTAAGGAAACTTGGGCATTTATTACTTGGATCATATTCGCGATTTATTCACATACTAGAACAAATAAAAGTTTACAAGATACACATTCGGCACTTGCGGCTTCTATAGGATTTCTTATAATTTGGATATGTTATTTTGGGATCAATCTATTAGGAATAGGTTTACATAGTTATGGTTCATTCACATTAACATCTAATTGAATAAACGATACATAACATAAGAACATCATCTCATATGTATCTCGAGTTTTTGCGAACCATTTGACTCCAGAAATAAAATGGTTCGCAAAAACTCGAGATACATCTCATTACAACTCTAATTCACTTTATTTTACAGAATTTTACGACTTGCCGTCTCATTAATAAAAACTATCTATAAAAAATAATTAGATAAGATAGCTTGTACCTTGTTAACTGATAGTAAGAGAACGAAATCGGGATAAATACCAATACCTATTATTGGTAAAAAGAGACAGATCGAAACAAAAAGTTCTCGTGGTCCAGAATCCACAAAATTAGAATTTGGAACATTGAATAACTTGTATCCGTAGAACATCTGACGTAACATAGATAATAAATAAATAGGAGTTAATATCATTCCAATTGCCATTCCAAAAGTAATTAGTACTTTTGGAATTAAAAGATATTTTGAGCTGGTAATTATTCCAAAAAATACTACTAATTCTGCAACAAAACCACTCATCCCTGGCAATGCAAGAGAGGCCATCGAAAAGCTACTGAACATTGTAAATATTTTCGGCATTGGGACAGCTATCCCCCCCATTTCGTCGAGAGAAACAAGAGGTATTCTATCACAACAGGTTCCTGCCAAGAAAAAAAGTGCAGCACCAATAAATCCATGAGAAAGTATTTGTAGAATGGCTCCATTTAGTCCCATGTTGGTTATAGAACCAATTCCTATAATTGTGAAACCCATGTGAGATACAGAGGAATAGGCTATTCTCCTTTTTAAATTGCGTTGACCAAAAGAGGTTAAAGCCGCATAGATTATTTGTATTGTTCCCACTATCACCAACCACGGAGAAAATATGGAATGAGCACGGGGTAATAATTCCATATTGATCCGAATCAATCCATATGCTCCCATTTTTAATAAAATTCCGGCAAGAAGCATACATGTACTGTAATGTGCTTCTCCATGGGTATCTGGTAACCATGTATGTAGGGGTATGATCGGCGATTTGACAGCATAAACAATAAGGAAGCCAAAATAGAATATTATTTCCAATGCCATAGGATATGATTGATTAGCAAGTCTTTCAAAATCTAATGTCGGTTCAATGGAGCCATATAAACCCATACCTAGAACTCCTATTAATAGAAAAATAGAACCCCCCGCAGTGTACAAAATGAACTTTGTAGCCGAGTATAAGCGCTTCTTTCCTCCCCACATGGATAAAAGTAAGTAAACAGGAATTAATTCTAACTCCCACATGATAAAAAAAAGTAAAAGGTCTCGAGAAGAAAATGATCCTATTTGACCACTGTACATTGCTAACATAAAGAAATGGAATAATCGTGAATTTCGAGTAACTGACCAAGCCGCTAAAGTAGCTAAAGTAGTAATAAATCCTGTCAGTAAAATGGGTCCCACGGAAAGCCCATCGATTCCCAGTCTCCAGTGAAAATCCAAAATATTTATCCATTTCCAATCTTCTTCCAATTGGATTAAGGGATCGTCCAATTGGAAATGATAACAGAATGCATAGGTCGTTAAAAGGAGTTCTAATAAGCATATACATATAGTATACCATCTAAACACCTTATTCCCCTTATGGGGAAGAAAAAAAATGGAAGAACCCGCGAATATAGGCAAAACAACAAGTATTGTTAACCAAAACCAAGGAAAATGACTCGTGATAAAGACAAGATACGCTTTGACCAGAAAAGCCCGTGCTCGGAATAATATATTGATTTTATCGAGTACGGGCTTTTGTCGGTAAATGAGGAATCAAATGATTCAAGTGGAGTTTTTGTAACGTATCAATTAATAAGATAGACCCATGCTGCGAGTTGTTTCATGCCATAAATAAACACGGACACTCAAAAAGTCTGTCGGGCAAGCGGATTCACATCTCTTACAACCTACACAATCCTCGGTTCTTGGTGCGGAAGCAATTTGTTTAGCTTTACATCCGTCCCAAGGTATCATTTCCAATACATCTGTAGGGCAGGCGCGCACACATTGAGTACACCCTATACATGTATCATAAATTTTTACTGAATGTGACATTAAATCTATAAATTCCCGTTTTGAACATAAAAAATTTTCGATCTGGTATGGTAAAAATAAATGGTAGTAAATTAATTATATGTTTATATTGTAGACACCAGATGAATCAATGATTTATTAATTTTTTTAAGAATCAATATATTTCTAAATTTGTTCATGAAAAAGTGCCAAGATACTTTGATTTCTCTTTCAACAACCACAGTCATACAATACAAGTCGCACATCTGAATTCAAATTGGTCAACAAATAATACAATATTTAATTAATATTAATGGAATTAAAATTCCATTTTAAATTTGAATAAATCTAACAAATTAATATAAATTATTATTTTATTATTATATAATTTATATAATGAAAATCAATGATTACATAATGAATGATTACGACTAATTTAATTATTCAACAAATTTGCTTGATTGATACGAGTTGATTTTTTGTTATGATGGATCGATGAAACAATAGCTAATCCAATAGCAGCTTCAGCCGCTGCAATAGCTATAACAAAAATTGAGAAAATGTCTCCTTTTAATTGGCGACTATCAAATAAATCAGAAAATGTTACGAGATTGATATTAACTGAATTTAGTATAAGCTCAAGACACATAAGTGCTCTAACCATGTTTCGACTTGTGATTAATCCATAGATACCGATAGAAAATAAATAGACACTCAAAAAAAGTACATGCTCGAACATCATTGACTAACTCCTCATCAATTTAGATTCATTTAAATATGACTAACAATTCAACTGATTTCATTGACTAGAATAGAACAAAATATTACAGAACAATAGAAGGTATTGGCAATAGATTTAACTAAAAATCTTAAACCTTTACACCTTTTTTATTTTATTTCAAATTTAGAATTCTAAAAATTTTTTAAATCATAAGTATTTATGATTGACGAGCCATAGTAATTGCACCTATTAAAGAAACTAAAAGAATTATAGAAATGAGTTCAAATGGAAGATAAAAATCTGTTGATAAATGAATTCCAATTTGTTGAACATAACTTATTAGGTCCTGTTCTAGAATCTGGTTTGATCTTGTAGTCCAAAGAATTCCGTACCATGACGTATTTGGGATAGTAATAATTAGTGAAAAAAAAAAAATACTTGTACAAACCAGTGAAGTAACCCCATCTCCAAGGGTCCAAAGGCGGGAAAAATTGGAATATTCTGAGCTATTTATGAACATTACAGCAAATATGATTAAGACATTTATGGCTCCCACATAAATAAGAAGTTGTGCAGCAGCTATAAAATAAGAATTCGATAGAATATAGAATAAGGATATACAAACAAGAACCAATCCCAACGAAAAGGCAGAATAAATTGGATTGGTAAATAATACTACTCCCAGGCCCCCAAATATAAGAACTGATCCCAGAAATACTACAACAATATTATGTATTGATCCAGGTAAATCCATTATGTATGAAATAAGAAAATAAATAAATAAATCGAAAGATTTCATGACCTTACTGAATAGTCCAGGAAGTAAAAATTAGCCTATTTTTTTAATTGTCTATGATACCGTTCCTAAATAAAATCTTAATGTAGTAATGCATTATAGATTGTAATATAGATTAATGTAGATAAAGTTATTGGGCCAACTCAACTTTTTCATTTTAATTTATTCAGAAGAAAAGAAGAGTTGGAATCTTATATTTCCAAATCAAAACGAAAAATATTAAATAAACCCGCTATTCTCAACAATCAATAGTTATCGTTTTACTTTCTAGTTACATTGACTAAAAAAAAAAAATAAATAAAGAAGCTTGGATCCTTTCTATCAAAATAGAAAAATAAAATCTTACTAATTGGTAATTGTTCTTGAATCAAAATATTTACCTTTGTCTATTTTTATTTGAGTCGAATTCATAACTGTTTGAATTGTGTAGTCTCCAATTACTGACATTGGTAACCGACCCAAAGCGATTTGATTATAATTCAATTCGTGACGATCATAAGTAGAAAGTTCATATTCTTCAGTCATTGATAAACAGTTAGTGGGACAATATTCGACACAGTTACCACAAAATATACAGACACCAAAATTTATACTATAGTTAATCAATATTTTATTTTTAATATCTCCTTCAAATCTCCAATCAACAACAGGTAGATCTATGGGGCACACACGAACACATACTTCACAAGCAATACATTTATCAAATTCAAAGTGGATTCGACCACGGAAACGTTCTGATGTGATCGACTTTTCATAAGGATACTGAATAGTTACAGGTAAACGATTTGCATGGGATAAGGTAATTATGAAACTTTGACCAATATACCTTGCGGCTCGTATTGTTTGTTGACCATAATTCATGAACCCAGTCACCATAGGAAACATATTGTAGATATCCACGAATAAGTTGATGTTTCTTTCTCTTGTTTAAGAGAGGTTATGAGTCTAGAATACCATTATCGTATTGTGTTATTTATAGTGAAACAAGTTGGGAAGACGTTGTCAATAATAAATTACCTAGAGAAATAGGTAAAAGAAATTTCCATCCAAGATTTAATAGTTGGTCCATTCTCATCCTGGGTAAAGTCCATCTTGTTGTGATAGATATAAAAAGAAACAAATAAGCTTTAGCTAATGTAATAAAGATACCAATTGTTATTCCAAAGACTCTAGCAATTTCATTTATTCCGAAAAGTTCAGGAACAGATATGTATGGAATAGATAAATTCCACCCACCTAAATAAAGAACTGTTACAAATAATGAAGAAACTAAGAGATTTAGATAAGAAGCAATATAAAATAAACCATATTTGATACCAGAATATTCGGTTTGATAACCTGCTACTAATTCTTCTTCTGCTTCTGGTAAATCAAAAGGTAATCTCTCGCATTCTGCTAGAGAAGAAATTAGAAAAACGATAAACCCTATAGGTTGACGCCACATATTCCACCCCCAAAAACCATATTTTGACTGCGCCTCAACTATATCAACTGTACTTGAACTGTTCGATAATCATAGTCGATAATAACATAACTGTTCTCACCGCTATTCCAAAACCGTACATGAGACCTCAGCTTCATACGGCTCCTCTATGGCCGCGTACAAATAAATGTAAGGACTGGTTCGGTATTATTATAGGTATTTTTGTGGGGTGGGGTAGATAGAATAAAAATATCGTGTAGAGTCCCAAAAATTAGACCAATGGAATTCTGTCTGCTAGAATAACAAAAAAAGGGCGCTTCCGAATTGATCTCATCCCTTATAATTAAATCTTCGGTAATAACTTAATCTTTCAATAAAATACTCGTTAGATCAAGAGATAAAAAGAATTAGACATTCTTTACTGAATCATAAAGAATAAGAATTTCATATATACATATATATTGGTATATATGTAGGAAAAAATAAATAAAGATCTTTTTATATTCTATTTCTTTTGTTCCTGTTCTTCTTTCTCGTAAGAGGTATTCCTGAGAATAAAGGATTAATTCGTTCTTGATAGTTATTTCTTTAATCAGTGACTAGGAGCATACTCTAGATCGGAATCGTGGGGAAGTACTGCTTGATCATTTCTACCAACTTAAAGCCCCTATCATCTTATGATTCGTTTTATGTGAAAATACCTCTTTTTTGATACCTTACATTATCTCTATTACTAATCCTTTGTGTACCTTGGTGTTCCTAACCGTCCACTGAATTTTTGATTGATCTCCTGTATGGTAATACATACAAGACAGTAATCCCATACAGTTGATCTTTTGTACCCGCTTCAAGATATGATATGATGACTAATTAAAGAATCTCAATCTTGGGATAAAGAGTTTATACTCCTTAATGTTTACTTCTGCTTTATTCTTATATATAGGGAATGAGATTTTCTCTTTTTACTACAACATTGATAAGCTGTTTTATTTTACTCATATAACTATCTGGTTTAACTCATCGACCTGAATAACTCTGATGAATAAAAAAATAAAAATATCTATATCTATCCAATATATTAATTCCTCTTTCCTTTATTTCATTTTGAGGTCAAAGTTCATGTTCTAACGAATCACACGTAGAGATATTGATAACACACATAGAGTTAATGGTATTTCATAACTAATAGATTGAGCCGCAGCTCGCAAGCCACCTAAAAAAGAGTATTTATTATTCGATACATATCCTGATATAAGAAGCCCAATAGGAGCAATACTTGAAATGGAGATCCATAAAAAAACACCTATACTGAGATCAGCTAAAACAAGTCGATACCCAAAAGGAATTATTAAATAACTTAATACAATTGATATGACTGCTATAGACGGTCCGATACTAAACAAACGAATATCTCCTCTAGATGGTAGGAGGTCCTCTTTAAAAAGTAATTTAGTCCCGTCCGCTAGAGCTTGAAGAATTCCCAACGGGCCGGCATATTCGGGTCCAATACGTTGTTGTATCGCTGCGGATATTTCTCTTTCTAACCATACAATTACTAGTACTCCTATTATGATTCCCAATATAAGGGTCAAAGCAGGGATAAATAGCCATATGAGTCCATAGACTTCTTTTAAGGATTCTGATTTAGAAAAATAATTGATAGTTTGTGCTTCTGTTGTGCCAATTATCATTTCAACGGTCAACTTCTCCCATAATGATATCTATACTACCTAGTATTGTCATGATATCAGCCAATTTCATTCTTTTAATTAGCTGAGGAAGAATTTGCAAATTGATAAAACCGGGCGGACGAATTTTCCATCTCCAGGGGAAAAAACTATTATCTCCTATCAAATAAATTCCTAATTCTCCCTTTGGGGCTTCTACTCTTACATAAAGTTCTTGTTTCGACAATTCAAAATTAGGCGAAGGTTTTTTACTAATGAATCTATATTCAAAATCATTCCATTCGGAATTCCTTGTTCTATCTAAGCGCCGAATTTCTAAATTCTCATAGGGTCCTCCGGGAATTCCTTCTAAAGCCTGTTGAATAATTTTTATGGATTCCCTCATTTCGCCAATTCGTACTAAATAACGAGCTAATGAATCCCCTTCTTTTTGCCATTGGACTTTCCAATCGAATTCATTGTAACATTCATAATGATCAACTTTACGAAGATCCCATTGGATCCCAGAAGCTCGTAACATGGGTCCTGATAAGCCCCAATTTATTGCTTCTTCTCCACCAATAATGCCCACTCCTTCAACTCGTTCCAAAAAAATGGGATTCCGCGTAATAAGTTTTTCATATTCAACAACACTCGTTAAAAAATAATCGCAAAAATCTAAACATTTATCTATCCAACCATGAGGTAGATCAGCAGCTATTCCTCCGATGCGGAAATAATTATGCATCATTCGCATACCTGTGGCAGCTTCGAATAGATCATATAGCAATTCTCTCTCTCTGAAAATATAGAAAAAGGGAGTCTGCGCACCGATATCCGCCATAAAAGGCCCAAGCCATAACAAATGCGAAGCTACACGACTCAGCTCTAGCATAATTACTCTGATATAGCTGGCCCTTTGGGGTACTTGAACATTTCCCAATTGTTCTGGTGCATTTACTGTTATTGCTTCGGTGAACATAGTAGCTAAATAATCCCAACGTGTTACATAAGGAAGATATTGTATAATTGTTCGGTTTTCCGCTATTTTTTCCATTCCTCTGTGTAAATAGCCCAATACGGGGTCACAGTCAATAACATCTTCACCGTCGAGAGTTATAATGAGTCTAAGAACACCATGCATCGATGGGTGATGAGGGCCCATATTGACTATCATGAGATCTTTTCTTGTAGCTGGTACAGTCATATCTTTTCTTTCCTAATTCATTATTCCATGAATTTCTCAAAACGAGGTTTAGAAAAATAAAAACCTAAAAAAAAAATTTCAAATGAATCCTCAAATTAACGAGTTTTAAGCTCCCGAATATCTAACTGACTAATTAATTTTTTATAACTTACTCTATTTTTCTTTGACAAATAAGCCAACAGCCGTTGACGTTTTCCCAGAATTTTTCGTAGACCTCTTTGAGATAAAAAATCTTTTTTGTGCAATTCCAAATGCGAGGTGAGTCTCCGTATTTTATTGGTGAAACTGAATACTTGAAATTCAACAGACCCTTTGTTTTCTTCTTTTTCGTCTTGCAGAATAACTGAAATAAATGAATTTTTGACCATAAAAAAATTCTTCTATCTTTTTATTTTTTTTTTTAGATTTTACCGATCAGGAAAAATAATAATTATTATTATATTATGTTATGATTATGTCAGTCATTTTAATCTGATATAAACAAAAGTTTAGATTTATTCATACTTTTTTATTCTATCGAAACCCCATTTTTATTTCAAACATAAAATGGGATTTCGATAGAATAAAATATAATACATTTACACATTCACGAAAGAGAGTTATTTTTTTTTTTTTTACTTAATTAAAGATTCTACTAATTTATTATTCCTAGATCCAAAAATAAATCAATATCATGTACTAAAATGTAACATAACATATGCATATGTACATCTTTCGCCATATATCAAATATGTTATGTCAGGTGATATATAGTAAATATAATATTAGTTTATTAACTTATTCTGGATTGGGGATACATATATATCCTTAACATACTAAAACAACTGCTGTTATGGGTATCAAACCAGTAACGATTCATACAAGCTAAATCCTCTAATCGGTAATTAGGCCAAAGAAATAATTTTAATTTAATAAAGTTGTTTGCATCTCTATTAAGATGCTTGTCCTCATTAAAAAATTGTCCACAGTTTATTATTTTGTTTTCGTTGCAAAATTGTGGATTTTTATGTATATCATTCCAATTCCAGAAATTGAAACAAATTAGAATTCTCAACTCTCTCCGACGTCGATGAGATAGAATATGTTCAGGAACAAGAAAATTAGAATTATTTTTTTTTTCTTCATTCACAGGCATATCGCTATGTTGTGCAATGGATTTGTCTAAATTATTCTTATCAACATTTCGTTTTTTTATGAATTTTTTATTAGTTTTAACTTTATCTTTACCTTTATCAACTAATGAAATACTTATGGTTTGATATATAATAAATTGCCCATCCCTTTTTATAGATAAACGAACTGGTTCGATAATTAATATTCCTCTTTTTATCAATTCTGTAAGAACAAGATCCTTTTGAATCAGCATTACATCCAGACGCATTTCTCCTCTTTGAATAGAGGATATAGCAATTTGCGTTGCATTTGTCAATCTAAGTAAGAGACAATATACCTTAATATTATTGATCATTCTTTGACTCAAAGAATCATCCCATCTTAATTGAAAAAGGAAATATTTTTTTAGTAATAAATCTAGTTCTGCTTCCTTGATCTTCTTAGATTCTTTTTTATTTCTACGTTTTTTAATGTCTGATCCCGCGTAATTATCTTCAACATCTTTTTTTTCGTTTTGTTTTCCTAGATCATATCCAAGATATTTTGGATATTGTTGTTTGTTTTTTTCTTGGTTAGAATTTTCTAAATCAATATATTCTTTTTGATTAGATAATATGGGAAGGTTTTTTTTTTTTTTTATGTTGATGTTTTCATATTGACTAATCTTTTCATTTTTATGAAAATCTAAAAGAAGAAATTGGATTGGTATAATCCATGGTTTAATTTTATATGTTTCAAAAAGTAGCACAAATTCTGGTAAGAACCAAGATTTTAGTTTTGCTATAGTAGGATTATGATATAACCTTTTTTGATTCATTCCCATCCAATCAAAAAAGTTTTTTTTTTTCTTGTATAAGTTGATTTCTTTATGAAACGAAATATCTTTCTTTTTCATTTTGTTTTTATACTTATTAGTTTGAGTCTTAGTATTTTTATTAATCTTGATACCAATATGCGCATTGGTCCAAGTCTCGATATCAATATTTTTTATAAGACAAAAATGGAGAATTTTACAATCAAAATATTTTCTATCCCGATTTATATTCGTATCAATAGGATATCTTTCCTCTAGATAATCACTAATAGTTGTACTTACCAATAGATAAAATGCGTCAGGTTTCGATGTATTGAAATTATATAGATATGGAATCTCCCGGTTCTCCTTTACTTGTACTGTTGATCCATAAAAATAGGAGTTTTTCTTATCCCCATAATTAATATATTCATAATTCATATATTTATGTGATAAAAAATCATATCTGTAGTGTTTTTTAACCAATTTTTTTTTTTTTTTTTTGAACGAAACCGTTACGGAATAATCTTCTTTTACATAATGACTTAATTGGTCTTTTTTGTTTTCATATGAATTAAATTTAATTGAGTCTTTATTTTTAATCATACGAAGTTGATTGACTCTATTTCGCCATTTTTTCGGGACTAATCGAGACCATTTGATCCGGGAAAAATTGTATTGATAAAAACCCTTTAACCAGTTTTTCCAGTTATTCATTCCAGACTTTTGAATTTTATTATGCCTTGATTTGTAATCAAATAGTCCTCGTGTTATACAATAATCCTTTATTTTATCCCTAAGATAATAATGGGTTTCATGATCTTGAAATATATATTTCAAGTTATACTTGTTAAGTAATTGGGTTTGTGATAATTTGTAAAATACATATGCTTGGGACAAGCAAGTATAACTATTTAAATTTTTATTACTAATATTAGTATTTGAAACCCACTTTTTTATAGTTGAAATAAAGTTCATTCTATTTGGATTTATTTCATCAATTTTTTCTTGATTTGTTTCATGGTTGTAAGTGTATTTATTGATAATTTTTTTTGTTGATTCAAAAAAAAGTTGTATATTGATTCTGGGAATGTTTATGGTACATAGCAAGATATCCATGTATATTTTTTCAATGAAAAATTTTATAAAAAAATGTGATTTACGTATTAATCGTATATTGTTTCTTTTTAATATCTGCCAACTATATTTCTGTGATTCTGATCCTTTTATTTTATCATCATAGGTTAAAACTGTTTTTTTATTGTCTTTTGTGATTTGTTCTATTTGATTCTTGGTTGTGATTATCCTATCATAAAGATCTTTCATTTTTTTTTCTATGAGTGAATAATTTGTCCAATTCATAGATCGAATTGGTATGGTCCATTCATGGTTAATTTTATTATTTATTTTTGAATCTTTTCCATTTTTAGTTGATTTATATACTTTCACTTTCTTCAATTCAAATGAAAAAATCGGATTTACTTTTTCAAGTTCTTTCATTATTCGCTTTATAACAAGAACTGTTTTGATGACCCATCCTTTTTTTTCTTTTGAAATTTGTAGAGACCATTTTTCTCTTTCCTTTAAGACCCTTAGAACGAGAAAAAATTGTTTTTTTAGCTTTCTAATTTTTCTTTCGAGTTCTTTAAAAATGGGTTCAAAAAAAGAAAGTCGTTTTCGGGGAGAACCAAAGGGAAGTTCCGCTTCCATTCCCCATACTGTTAAAAAAGAAAAATTGTCTTTTTTTACTTGTTTTTTCATTGAATCTATATAATGAGATCGTACCTTAGATCTTTGTCTTCGCCAAGGTTTCAGACAAAAAGGAAATAAAATCTTTATCTGAATTCCGTCTGTTAACCAATCTTTTGGAAATTCCGTTTCTGATAATTGAACACCATTATAGGTGCACTTAACGTGCATTTCTCGATTCCATTCCTTCAAATCCTCGTACCATTCAGGAAATTGGAATAATAACATACGGCCCATATTTTTAGCTATTATCAATGAAGGTAATACTATATATTTTCTAAGAAAAGATTGTGTTACTAACATCAAACCTCTCATTACTTGAGCAAATAGAATGCTATCCCAAGTTTCTGCTATTGTTATTCGATCATTTTCCTCTTTTTTTTCCTGTTCTTTTGTCCCTTCTTTATCAAAAGAAGAATCAGAAATTTGCGATTCCGATTCTTTACCGACTCCATTTCTAAAAATGAAATTTATCATTTCAGAAAGATCAAAAGAATAAAAAAAAAATATTTTGTTTATTCGATCCAAAAAAAGCGGGGAATTAGCATTTGCTTGAAACATTTCCCAAGTAACCGTTTTGCGTCTTTGAGCACGCATGGATCCTTTTATTATATCCCGACGAAAATCTGATTGTTGCGAGTAACGTATCAAAGCCACTTCTTCTGTTTCATCATTATTACTAGTATTATTAATACTAGTAACAGAATTAGTATTCTGATTGTTATCAGTATAAATTACCACCCGTTTGGCTTTTCTTGAACGAATCTCATGATCTTCCGTCGATTCTTCCTCATCTTCTTCCTCCGGCTCTTCAATAAAAAAAAAATCATCGGCTAATTTGTATGACCATCGAGAAATTTTTTTGCTTATTTCTTCTATTCCAATAGATTTATTTTTAATTATTGTTTGATTATTTGGGTCGGTTGTAATTACATCGAATAAAAATTTCAAGAATTTTGATTGACTTTCTGAATCAATTATTTTAGACTTCGATAATAATTCCCAAGAATTTGAAAATAAAAGGAATTCATTTGATTTTGATAGGGAATTATTAGGAATAGGAAGTAGACCATGAATCTTATTTATCCAAAATATTTTTATGGAATCTTTTCTAGAAGTCATTAAATCATTTATATTTGCGCCGAGCTTTTTTATTATTCCACGATATGGTCCATTCAAAAAAGGATCATACGTTTTAGACAAGCATTCTTTTTCATTCTCATCATTGTATAGTCTGGCCCTTTTTTCAAGCATGTTTAGAAGAAGAGATCCCTTTTCTTTTTCTAGAACTTTTATTCTACTTATCAATTCATTTCTTAAGTTGGACTTTTTTTGTTCATTGGTATAAATCCAATAATTATATAAGTCTTGATGACTTAGTTTTTTCATTGTGTAGAAAGAAATTTTGTGTTCTATCATTTCTGAAAAAGTTGATAAACTTGACGGATACGTAAAAGATATTTTTTCTTTTCCATCACTTGGACATGTATAAAAAAAATATTGTGACATTTCATTTCGTACAGCATTTTCAAATAGATCATTTTTTATATATCTAAATGGACGATTCCATCGTTTATAATCGAAAAAAAAAGTCATAAGAGGTTTTTCAAACCGGAAATGGGCATGGGTCTTTTCTTTTTTTTCTTCTTTAAGTCTTCCCAATTCCCAATTCTCTTGATACCCATCAAGATAAGAATCTTCGTCAACAGGGCTATCCTTATAGGATGTCTCTTTAAAGTGGAATTCATCTTTTGTTTTTTCCTTTCCATTCACCCGGATCTCTTCCGTTTCATCTATTTTGTCCGGATCCTCTTTTTCTTCCGAACAAAGGGAAGGGTCTTCTTCGGTGGATCCCCCTTGTTCCTGTTTAGTCGCCTTCGTTTCGGAAGTTGTTTCTACATCGATTTCTTCCTCACTTTCTCCCTTTTCTTCTGTTTCTGAGGTTTCTTTCAGTTTCTTAGTGACAATAGGCGACGGCATTCTGCCTAAATAGTAGACACAGGTGATAAATAAGAGAATACTAAAGATTCGAGCCATATAATTTCTCAATTCTGACACAAGGTACTTATTAGATCGAATAGAATGATTTTGCCGTATCCAGACTAAGACCAATCCAACCCATTTCATGAATAAAATGTGACCAATTAACCAACCAACAAAACTACTTGTTACAAATAACATCTTATTGTTGCATCGAAACGTATAAATGTTGACTAATCTGGTTAACGTTGAGCTTGGTAAAATGAAATGGTTGAATAATTGAAAAATTAGATTATTCAGGAATACACATTGAATGCTGAGATTACGCATTGAATTTCTGGTAGTAGATCCATAATCAAAAAGGTTTTTGTGATTGTTCCAGAAGAAATGAAACAAAAGATACGGTAGAACTAGGACAGTTATTGTATGAGGTCTA